TAGGGCACCAGCTCTATGAATGCTATTGATTTATTGATTTCTTTCTTTAACTACTTAATACTTCTCTTTAACAAATACTATTATTAATACATTAATTCATACTATATAATATACTATATGAATTAACTACTTTAAAGAAACTATTCATCTATCTTAATCAAACACGGAAGACTCGTTTCCGGACCGACCTGAAAGCGGGGCTTTATTTATTGAAAAAAGGGTCCGTATCATGGACCAAAATCCAAACAGTTGTTGGGAATTGTGGTTGTTTCCTCGACTGACCGAGAAAAAGAAGTTATAGAGGCTCATATCGATTTGGGTTTTTCCGCACCATATTTGGATCTGCCTCTTCTTCGATCCGGAATTCCCAGCAAATCCTTGACTCCTCGAATACAATGGGATTTCACACCTGGCAAATCTTTCACTCTACCTCCTCTTATTAACACCAGAGAATGTTCCTGCAAATTATGACCTTCGCCCGGAATGTGAGCAAATATATCATGCCGATTGCTCAACCGTACTTTGGCTATCTTACGTGGAGCTGAATTAGGTTTTTTCGGTGTTCTCGTTGGAACACGCGGGCGTACTCCTTGCTTCTGGGGACATTGATCCGAAGCTCGAGTACGATCCGTGCGCCGTTTTTCTTCTCTACCATGACGAATCAATTGAATTAATGTAGGCATCGCTCTTTCCTTTGTCCTTCCCCCCTATTTTTGCCCTCTAACTAGTGGTTACTCCCGATCCGAAGCACCCCTTTTCCATTCATAGAGAAATCCAATCGTCAAAATCAATAAAAAGGCCATCATGGACCAAAATCCAAACAGATCAATCTTGTTGAGGGGTACTGCCCAAGGAAAGGAAAAGGTTACTTCCGGATCAGGGATAATAAATAAAATTGAAACAAGATAAAATCGTATATCGAAACGACTTCTGGCATCACCGAAAGGATCGAAACCACATTCGTAGGCCGACAATTTTTCTGGATAGGTCAAACTATTGGAAGAAAATGGAAAGGGAACACCGAGTGGGATCAAAGAAACTAGCGGACTGATCACTAAATAGATACAAATAGGTGCAAATTCTGACATCACCACAGCCCCCTTGGTTCTCTCGCTCCTTGCTCGCGGAGCAGCATACCGGAAAAAAGAAATCAAAAAAAAGACCAAGATAAGAAAGAAGTCTTTCAATCATTCGGCCGATAGCGTATCCTTCATTTGAAGTAAGTTGGACTTCAAGTAAAGCGACAGACAGCGAAGGGGCCCACCTCACCTCCCCCTTCCCTTGGCCAACCGCACCATTCACTTAATGAATGCGATGCAGCGACCAAGGCCCCCTTTTCTATTGGTTATTGAGTGGTCCTAGTTCGAACTTAAAGATATGAACTGAGTGCCATTAGATGAGTAACTGAGAACAAAGGAGGGCTCGACGAAACAGAAAGTATCACCAAACTCCACCAGCGCCCCACATGGTTATAACTTCTAGGGCTTTGGTGAGAATTGGATTATAATCAGAGCAACCTTCTAATAAGAGGGCATGCACATAGGTGAGAGTGTCTAGATTCGTCAAATTTTTCTCTACAGAATAAATGACTTCTTGTGCCAGTTCACTCCAGGAGTGACCCCCGGAGTCGTAGAATTGAACAACAGCCCGCGTGAGGCCGTCCATAAGTAAAAGAAATATACGTAAAGAACAAGATAAGATAAAAAAAATGTTAATTCAAAACTATCTAATTATGGCTTGTCTATTACTATTACAATGGGGGAAGCTCTGACCTCAAAGGGAGCAGATACTACTTTAACGACGAGAAAAGTGTTGCAGGGGGTCCAGTGAAAAGGAGACGCTACCATGAAGATACAACTAAATCCTGAGGATTTTCATAGGAGAAAGTCAGCTTCATACGGCAAGTATCTCCTCACCTGCCTTGAGCTTTGTCCGAACGCTTTTCAAGGAAATCCCACTCTAAAGAGCCTTATTGACTTAGCGATCACTAGCTTCTCACTGACTTAAGCGCGGGTTAATATGATAGAAAGCTAGCTTAATAGCTTAAACAGGAAATATGAGAAGCCTTACAAAGCAAAGAATCGAGCCGAGCATCTGAAAAATCCTGAGCATAGTGTCCTTCACGGATATGGGAAAAGCAGCTTTCCTATGTTTCGCATCCAAAAGAACGCCAGCAATCATAACATAGCGACACAATGAGGGCAGCACATAGAATAGAGACAAGCACTGACTGGAACTCGCACCAATTCTTTCTTGCCGTGAGCTTGATCGAGAGGGCAATAACTTAACCCGGAGAGTTCCGAATAGCAAAATCAGTACCGGCTTGACCCGGAGTACCAACCATCAAAATGGATAAGAAAACAGTATGAAGAAGGAATTAGGCATACTCATTGGTAGTCCCCTAGCTTTGTGGTACAATATCCTTTCTATACCTAAGAGGGACTTCTCGAATGAGAATGAATGCCCGAACTAGGAGATCCAGCTTGACGTAGATTAGCCTTGTGGCATAGATAGCTAGTCCACTACTGAATAATTCTGATACGCCATCTCATAAGAAATGCCTTGCCTGTCTGATTGCCTTCTTAGAGACTGAATTCGAGTAGCGGATAGGTAGGCCTTTTGCTTATTACCTGGCGCAATGCTTATTACATAATGTGCTTGTCGGATCGGGGAAAACATTGCATTAGTAGATCCACCCGGTCAGTCAGTGCTCGAGTCAGTTACGTTGTTTTCTCGGTATCATTCATTCACGCTTCGCTCACACCCTCGGAAAATGGCTAGTCAACATTCCTCTGAAGCTTGTCTCGGAACTGGAAAAATGGCTTCAGCATAATATGAAATGGGAGGCTTCCCGATTCTAATTAGCTTGTCAATTCGTACTGCCGGGACTGCACGCCCAACCCATTAGAAGTGAGGTCAGATAGCCTCTAGAGACTAGTTGGTAAGGCTGGTCCAGTAGTTCAGGTAGCACCGGTAAGGGTAGGTATCTATCTAGCTATAGTTCGGGCATCCTAATAAAGCTAGCTAGTGTTAGGGACAACGGCAAAGGAAAGGTACCAACGGAAACTTTTAGGTACTGGTACTAAACTCCCGATTCAGTAGGCTAATGACTAAACTCTCTATCCAGTAGGCTAACCACACTACCATAATGATAGCGCTTTTAGGCACTGACTACAATTGACGTTACCTTCGATAAAGTCGTAAGCCCCTTTAGAGTAGAGATAGGGGCGGAGCGCTAAGAAAGAGAAAGCGTTATCACTATACGAAATGAAGCAGCGGCTAGCACGCTAAGATCAACCAATATTCAAACGCTATTCCTTTCTTTCTCGGTCGTCTGTCTTAATAAGTTAAGTGGATTCCGATTCATGCGGTCATTCTCTGCTGCATTGGTGTTTTCACTTCCCACTCTCCACCATAACAAAATGTTTCCACTATATCTCAGGAGTAGTCAAAGAAAGTACGGCGGGTCCAAGTAGGATAAAATGCACTAAAAAAAGATTAGAACTTTCGGACTCTTTGGCAACTAACATTTCTTTAGAGTCTTTTATTAATTTCGATAATACTAATACAGAAACTACTATGAATGCAATCCAGAAGTATACATCTTTGCCCAAGAAGAATTGACTTCCTTCTGGAAGACAATCCAAAGGAATTAGGATGGGCGAGCATTCAACGAAGAAGAAATCCAACAACATGGGAATTCTTGTTGTTTTGATAGGAGAAATGAAAAGAACAATTAGTACCCTTATTATATAAGCACCCCTATCACATAAAGGGCAACAAAGGGCGAGAAGGATTGGATCCTAGCTTACTAACCATATGGGAAAGTTGAAAGCCTTAAGCAACTAGAAGCAACACAAGGAAAGGGCAACTTATTGGCCTAAGCAAGTAGACAAGGAGGTACCCGAACCGAGCTCCTCATCTGAACCTCTTCTAGTTCCACTTCGCTATCCTGACTTCTTACAAGTGATCTGAGAATGGCTTCATTCCACTCAACTTCCTAATGAGTTGGATTAAGGAACAACAGCATTCACTTGCCTTAGGGGTATATGATGCCGATCTTCGCTCTCGACACCCTGAGATAGAGTTATTCTTTTATTACCTCTTTCACCATCCTACCTACCAACATCCTCGCTTCCCAGCTGGAGCATGGAAAGGGAACAAGGATCCATATCATCGTAGGTGACTACTGAACCTCCTGATACTCCAAGGGCAGTTGACCCTCCACTTGGCGAGGAAGCAACCCGGATTTACTGGTAACCGATTACGCTACTAAGTCCCTGCTCACATCAACAAGCACCTCATAGCTCTTAGCTACTTGGGTTTGGTTTCGGCTTCGGGTTTAGCTACCAGGAAGGAAGGGATATTCCTTGGGTTACACATGGGAGACAGAACTGATGTTATCCTCGCTCAAGGAGAGAGACTTTTCTAGTTCCACTAGCTTGCTCAGATAGGATTGGTTCCATTGGATCTGTCAACCCGGGAAACGATCTATTCAGTAGAACGTAATGGATCTGAAGTTCAAGTCGTCACTTGTTCTAGTCCCTTCGGTCGGTAATGGTTTACTTTCTCTTTGGGCTATCGTAGAGGCATGCCCACGGTCCGTCCTTTTGCTATCCTCTATCTAACTGATCATCGCGGGCTAAGTAGTAATAGTGAAAGTCCATCTTCTTCCTAAATATATACCTTCCTCGCCCATTCCCTTCCTATTCAGTATTGAGCCCCTACTAGACTTTACCTGTCGGATATTATACTACATATCCTAGTTGAGCCCTAAATCTCTCATTCCGGACGGGACTACTTGTTCACTTCCTCTACAATGGCATTGTTCCATACAAACCCTTAAATTTATCATAGATGAAATTGAACTTATGTTGTTTAATGAACATAAGGAATTCTTTATAGTTGGTCTTGCCAGGAAACCAGATCTTGATAAACACGTAAGTAGAATTTTTAATTTCATGAAGATCTTTAAGAAGGTGAGGAAGGGAAAGAAAGAAAATATCAATGATATATGATTCGAAATGTAAGGTCTATGAGTCATCTCATAAATTAAAAGTAATAAAGCATCAATACCAATTCATCAATTGGTTACTGAAGCTAAGACTTAAGAGTTCAATCTTCTATTATTAATACTATAATTCATATATTAATACATTAAATATATACTTATAAGAGTTATTTAAAGTAGTTAATGAATATATACTATTATATAGTATTCATTAATGTATTAGTTAAATAAAGAAGAAAGAAAAGAAGACTAGAAAGTCCGAAGGGGGGAATCGAGCCTCAAAGCATCCACGATTTCTCCGTCGCGAATCCGTCCGATATTCCCTTGTGGATCAATTTCTGCTAATCTTTCGTGTACGGCTCTAATTATTTCAGTCTTCCAAAAGCTTCGCAGTTCGTCCGAGAGAAAGTCCAAGCTCTCCTTCTGCTCGGTGTTGGGAGAACTATCAATGGATTGGTTTTCGGGAGTGGACGTGGAAGTAGATGGGGGGGACGCAAATTGTGACGAAGGGGACAAATAGTCTTTTTCTGTATTTTCTGAGCTTGAGGCATGATTCTCAAGAGATGTTAAAGGAAAGAAGCTAAAACTACACTCCTTGCCCGGATGACTGCGTCCGACTTGAAGAGGATGATTAGAGACCTCATGAAAGAGCCTACGCCTCTGCTTAATCATAAGCTCTCGACAAACTAGATAGAAAAGAAATAGCCTGGTGGGGAAGAGCTGTTGCTGATTGATCCATTTAGGCGAATCCGTTCACTGTGGTAGCTACAGTGGTACCCAAAAATGCTCGAGAAAGAGAACCGGGGCGGAACTACTGGGTTAGGATATCGAAGGACGGCGTTAGCTATCAACTTCCAGTTCCAATCGGAGCATATAGATAGCTTCTAGCTAGGACTGCCCGAAGTGCAACATTGATAAAGAAAGGATTTGATGACTCAAGGTGAATATTAGGGAAAGGAGAGTGAGGGGCTCTCTATGAAAAGAATCCGCAGCTATCTTGCTTGAACCCGGAAAGTAGCAAATTAGCCCTGATTAGGCGCTCGTCCCATGGTATGGTAGGCTAGGCCGGAACGAGAGAACAGCGCTTACGCCTTTTGTTCACACCAAGACTGAACAATGTTCAAGGAAAGCTAGTCGAACGTCAGCGGGAAGGATTGCTGTTAAGCTAAGACCGCTTCTTCCTATTCTACATATGAGAATCTTGAAAGAAGACTGAACCACTGAAAGCTAAAAGCTAGCCGCTCCTTCGTGACCCAATGAAAACGAGGAGAAGAAGGCCAAGGGTGAGTTTGATTAGTGAGCTGTAGTTCCTTCCATGTATTAAGAGGATGTCACTGTTATTGATGATGATTGCGGTGGGGAACTTTGGAACAGAAAGATGATCATAGCAATAGCCAAGAGGTCGCACCATGGAAGTCGATGACTGCACTGGCGACATTAGGCGAGCAATGAGGATGCGCGTTACTAAGGCTTTGGCTTGAGCTCTTTCTCTGTCTTATACGAAAGAAAGGCTAAGTCAGGAAGCGAAAGCTCTGCACAAGGGATTGAATCAGCAAATCCTTGTTTTTAGTTATTTGGTTAAGCGTGAGCAGCGTGGTAGACGTGTTTTGCATGAAGACAGAGGTTGTTTAGGCTCAGCCAATAGCCTATGATTGTTGGCATATTATACTACGGGCTATAACTAGCTAGCTTAGCGGGACTAGCTTGAATGGATTGCCTGCCTTTCATAGCTTACTAATAGATACTAGTAGGAACTACAAACAGCTATCAACAACTAGATGTTCTATGCTTTCAGATCAAATCATCCATTGGTAGCCCAACAACGCGGACGAAGTACCGATACCAGAAGAGCTAACCGAGAAGGGTTCGTGGGTTTAGTTAACGCTGAGCACTCATAGGGCTTCCCTTGCACAAGTTCAGCCACACACACCTCTTCGTCTTCAGATTCAGAGGTCGAATCATACTCGACCACAGCTATTTCTAGACTTGGATCCTTGTAGTAAGTGCCCTTGGATGAAGTCCTTCTCTCTTTATTTTCCTTCAGCAACCGCTCAACACTAGTGGTTCTAGTGGCCAGGTGGCACAGATCGGTGAATTCTTGCCTTTCAAACTTCTCCCTCATATTGAAGTGAAGAGTGAAACCTAGGAAAAATCAAATGAATTACACCAGCTAGGACCACTAGGCCGAGAAAGATGCCATCTTGTAGTAATTTATATCTAACTCTGTTTCCGGGAAGTAAGCTATCTTGGGTTATTCTTTTATGAATGAGTCTCTTTCCCGCTAGCCGGAGCTAAGATTTGAATGCTCTTTTTACCATTCCTCCTATCCCGTATTCAATCACGAAAGCCAGCTGACAAAGAGGCAAGGGCTAGTCATACCATTCTCTAACAAAGAGAAAAAGGAAAGAGCTCTACGACTGAAACAAGAATCACAGCCGGAATGGAAATAATCGAACTTCAAGTTTTTCACCCTAGCCCTAAAGAAAATG